TCTTCCTAACCATCCACTCATTTTTTGTTTCAAAAACCTCCCGTTGTGGAAATCCATCTATGGTAATAGACAGTAAAAACTCCATAGAGTTGGTCTTTTGAACCCGCTTCAAGCTATCATGACAATTCACGAATCTTGGGGTAAACAATCTCTCTTGCTTATGTTTACTTTTTTCACCATTTGATTCTTGTACATAGGAAATGAGACTCAACTTTTTTACTGCAAATTTAGAAGCCGTTTTCTTTCACTCATATAACTATCTGGTTTAGTTCATCAACTCAAATGCTGAAGAAAAATAAAAATATATATAGTCAATCAAATCTTTTTATCCTTGTTTCTAGAAAGAAAAGAATTTTTATAAATTTTAGGTCTCACCGAATCACACGTAGAGATATTGATAACACACATAGAGCTAATGGTATTTCATAACTAATTGATTGAGCAGCTGCCCGTAGACCACCTAAAAAGGAATATTTATTATTTGATCCATACCCCGACATAAGAAGTCCAACGGGAGCAATACTTGAAATGGCAATCCAAAAAAAAACACCAATACTAAGATCGGCTAGAACAAGGTGATCACCAAAAGGAATTACTGAATAACTTAGAAAGATAGATATTACTGCTATGGATGGTCCAATACTGAATAAACGAGTATCTCCTGTAGATGGAATAAGGTTCTCTTTCAAAAGTAGTTTTGTCCCATCTGCTAGAGCTTGAAGAATTCCTAAAGGGCCGGCATATTCAGGCCCGATACGTTGTTGTATTCCTGCAGATATTTCTCTTTCTAACCAAACAATTACTAGTACACCTATTGTGATTCCTAATACAAGAGTCACAATAGGGACAAGCATCCATATGATCCCATAGACTTCTTTTAAGGATTCCAATTTGGAAAAAGAATTGATAGTCTCTATTTCTGTTGTATCAATTATCATTTCAACGATCAACTTCTCCCATAATGATATCTATGCTACCTAGTATTGTCATAATATCAGCCAATTTCATTCTTTTAACTAACTGAGGAAGAATTTGCAAATTGATAAAACCTGGTGGGCGAATTTTCCATCTCCAAGGAAAAACGCTCTGGTCTCCTATCAGAAAAATCCCCAATTCTCCTTTTGGGGCTTCAACTCTCACATAAAGTTCTTGTTTCGACAATTCAAAAGTTGGAGAAGGCTTTTTACTAATAAACCGATATTCAAAATCATTCCATTCAGGATCTTTTAATCTGTCAAAACGTCGCATTTCTAAATTTTCGTAAGGCCCTCCTGGAATTCCTTCCAGAGCCTGTTGAATAATCTTTATGGATTCTGTCATTTCACCGATTCGTACTAAATAACGAGCTAATGAATCCCCTTCTCGTTGCCATTGAACCTGCCAATCAAATTCGTCGTAAGACTCATAATGATCAACTTTACGAAGATCCCATTCTATTCCGGAAGCTCGTAGCATTGGTCCCGATAAACCCCAATTTACTGCCTCGTCTCTCCCAATAATGCCTACGCCTTCAACTCGTTCTAAAAAAATAGGATTCCGGGTAATAAGTTTTTGATACTCAGCAACCCCTGTTAAAAAATAATCGCAAAAATCCAAACATTTATCTATCCAGCCATAGGGTAGATCGGCAGCCACTCCTCCAATACGAAAATAATTATGCATCATTCGCATACCGGTGGCAGCTTCGAATAGGTCATATATCAATTCTCTTTCTCGAAAAATATAGAAGAAAGGGGTCTGTGCACCAATATCCGCCATAAAAGGACCGAGCCATAACAAATGAGAAGCTATCCGACTCAACTCCAACATAATGACTCTGATATAGCTAGCCCTTTTAGGTACTTGAATATTGCCTAATTGTTCGGGTCCATTTATGGTTATTGCTTCTGTGAACATAGTAGCTAAATAATCCCAACGTGTTACATAAGGCAAATATTGTATAATTGTTCGGTTTTCCGCAATTTTCTCCATCCCTCTATGTAAATAACCCAATATTGGTTCGCAGTCGACAACATCTTCACCATCTAGAGTAACGATGAGTCGAAGAACACCGTGCATTGAGGGGTGCTGAGGCCCCATATTGACTATCATGAGGTCTTTTCTTGTAGTTGGTGCAGTCATAAGTTTTTTAACGATTCATTCTTCCATGAATTACTGAAAGTGAAAAGAAGTTCATCAAAATTTAATCGAAACATATAAGTGAAAATGAAATAACTCTTCAAATTAATCAAATTAACGAGTTTTTGTCTCTCGAATCTCCAACTGATTAATTAATTCTTTATAACGTACTCTATTTTTTTTTGCCAAATAAGCTAGCAGTCGTTGACGTTTTCCCAAAATTTTCTTCAAACCTCTCTGAGATAAATAGTCTTTTTTGTGCAATTCTAAATGTGAAGTAAGTCTCCGTATCTTATTGGTGAAATTGAATACTTGAAATTCAACAGATCCTTTCTTTTCTTCTTGAAAAATAACTGAAATGACAGAATTTTTTACCATAAATGAATTTCCCCTTTCTTTATTTTACAGATATGGATTTTTTCTAATTTTATTGATCAGTAATAATAATGCCAGTAATTTGAACGTGGTATATAGACTTAATTTCTTTATGAACCTCTAATTTTAGCAATTCCAATAAATTAATCAAATTTCAAATTTGATTCAGATAGGAATCCAAAAAGGTGGTAGGTACGTTTTTTTCAGTCACAAAAGCGAATAATTGAAACCTAAAATCCTAAAATGAAGAAGATTCTGTTGATTCATTTCTAGATCTAATCAATACCTTATTTTATTGATTTAGTATTGTCTACTCGAATTAGATTCGAATGAGATGTAAAACAAGGCATGTTTGCATTTGTTTGCTTTCAGATACTCTATACGAGACAGGGTATATAGTACTATCAATTAATTTTCAATCGTGGATACATATGTATCCTTAAGATACTGAAACGGCTACCATTATTGGTATCAAACCAATAACGATTCATACAAGCTAAATCTTCTAATCGATAATTAGGCCAAAGAAAGAACTTAAATTTAATTAATTCATTTTTATCTTTATAAAGGGGTTTCCGTTCACCCAAAAATTGACTCCAGTTTTTTACATTGGTTTCGTTGAAAAATACTGAATTTCTATCGACGACATTCCAATTCAAAGAATTAAAAAAACTTCGAATTCTCAATTCTCTACGACGTCTAGACCATAAAATATTTTCAGGAACAAGCAAATCAAAATGAGTTTTTTCTGTATTTATTCTTTGAGTTTGAGGTTGCAGAATGAATTCGTCAAAATTCTTTTTATCAACATATCTTTGTTCTCGGTATCTTTGATTAGTTTGGTGTTTACTTTTATGAACCAATGAAATACCTATGGTTTGATACATAATAAATTGTCCATTATGTTTTACAGACAACCGAATAGGTTCGATAATCAATACCCCCTTCTTCATCAAGTCTGTAAGAGGTAAATTTGCCTGAATCAGCATTATATCCAAACTCATTTCTCTCCTTTGAATTGACGATATAGTAATTTTGGTTGGATTTATCAGTCGAAGCAGGAGACAATATACCTTGATATTTTCGAGCATTCTTTTATTCAAAGCATCGTTCCATCTCAATTGAAAAAGCAAATAACGTTTCAAGAACAAATCTAGTTCTGCTTCCGTGTTGCTTTTGTATTGTTTTTTATTTTGACCCTTTTTTGTGTCTGATTCCACGTAATCTTTTTCAAGATCGGTTTGATGTTTTGAAAAAACAGGGCTCAGATTTCCTTTGTTTTCTATATCTGATCCACGCTCTCTTTGACTTGGGGGTTCTTTTGTTTCTTGACTTCGATTCTTTATTCTTTTATTTGATGGTAGAAAAAAGTTTTGTTTTTGGTTTTTATTTTGAATAACATTTTCATTTGTATTCAAATTAAAAAGAAGGAATTTGCTTGGTATAATCCACGGTTTTATTTTATAGACATTATAAAGTAGTACAAATTCTGGGAAGAACCAAAATTCCAGATTCAATATGGGACGATTAAATATTTTTTCATTCATTCCCATCCAATCAAAAAAGACTTTTTTCGAATTTTTTTTAGTTTTTTCTGGATTTTGATGAGTTGTAAGATAAAAAACCCCTTTTTTCTCAATTTTATCAATTATTTGATAATTATTAATACCAATTTTAGTATTTGGATTACTGTTGGTATCGATCTTAACCCAGGCTTCAATATCTCCTTTTTGTCTAAGAGAAAAATGGATAATTTTCCAATCAAAATATTTTCTATCGAGATTTCTTTCTATATCTAGAATATTGACCTTTCTTAGATAATTATTGATATGAAGATTGCCGGGCATATCAACAAAGTTGTGTTTGGGCGTGTTGGAATTATACGAAATTTCTAAGTTCTTCTTTACTTGAAAGGGTAATCTAGAAAAAAATGAGTCACTTTTATTTTCATAATTAATTGATTTATATGCTAAAAGACCATATCTATAACATTTTTTAAAATTATCTTTTTGGTTTGATAATGAATAGAGTTCCGAATCATTTTCTTTTTTGTAATGAATTAATTGGTCTTTTTCATATGAATTCCATTTGTTTAAGTTTCTATTTTTATTTTGAGCCATACAACTTTGATTAACCTTAGTTCGCCATTTTTTTGGCATTAATCTAGACCATCTAATCTGAGATAAATCGTATTGATAATGCCATCTTAACCAGTTTTTCCATTGATTGATTCTATAACTCTGAAGTTTCTTATGTTTTAATTCCGAATGAAATATTCCTAGTGTTTTAAAATAGTCCTTTATTTTAGTCTTAAGGAAGCAAGACGTTGTGTTATATTGAAGAACAGATCTAAATTTAGACAAATTAATAACTTGGGTTTGTGATAATTTGTAAAATACATATGCTTGTGACAAGTAGGATAAATCACAAAAAATATGTGAATTTTTCTTACTAATATTATAAAGTGACTTTTTTATAGTTGAAATAAAGATAAAGTGAATTTTTTT